CCCTTAGAAAGGTCAGAAGTGATCCGAGCTGTAATTGTACGGACCCGCAAAGAACTCAAACGTGACAACGGTATGATAATACGATATGATGACAATGCTGCGGTTATTATTGATCAAAAAGGAAATCCAAAAGGAACTCGAGTTTTTGGTGCAATCGCTCGAGAATTGCGACAATTAAACTTTACAAAAATCGTTTCATTAGCTCCCGAGGTATTATAAACCACTAGAATAGTAGATTTTTTGAATGAAATTGAGTAGTAGATTGTGTATCACGTATATACCTTTCCTTTTTACAAAAAAAAGAATAAACTAAGAAAAGCATGTTGATTATATCCAAATTCGGAGCACCACAAATTTTAGGGCATCATGAGTAGGGACACCATTGCCGATATAATAACCTCGATACGAAATGCTGACATGAATAGAAAGGGAACGGTTCGAATAACATCGACTAAAATCACGGAAACCCTTGTTAAAATACTTTTACGAGAAGGTTTTGTCGAAAACGTGAGGAAACATCAAGAAAAAAATAAATATTTTTTGGTTTTAACTCTACGACATAGAAGGAATAGGAAAGGACCATATACAAAATTTTTAAATTTAAAACAGGTCAGTCGCCCGGGTCTACGAATCTATTCTAATTATCAACGACTTCCTAGAATTTTAGGTGGAATGGGGATTCTAATTCTTTCTACCTCTCGAGGTATAATGACAGACCGAGAGGCTCGACTAGAAAGAATTGGCGGAGAAATTTTATGTTATATATGGTAATTCCTATGATATACGAATTGGATCCGAAATTTCTTATTTTTGACCAAAAGAAAAAGGGCGGGTTGTCTAATATCACTCCTCCTCCATCCGTTGAAACTTTAAAGGGGTTTTACCTGGAATGAAAGAAGAAAAATCGATTCATGAAGGTTTAATTATTGAATCACTTCCTAACGGCATGTTCCGGGTTCGTTTAGATAATGAGGATCTGATCCTAGGTCATGTTTCGGGAAGGATACGGCGTAGTTTTATACGAATCCTGCCGGGGGATAGAGTTAAAATTGAAGTAAGCCGTTATGATTCAACCAGAGGACGTATAATTTATAGACTCCGTAACAAGGATTCAACCGATTAAGTTGCTTTTCCACTTCTACATTCCGGAATACGAGAAAATTTCAAGAAACTTATTTTCTTCCAAGAAACAGATTCAGAATTCAAATAAGGAATGAAAAATATGAAAATAAGAGCCTCCGTTCGTAAAATTTGTGAAAAATGTCGCCTAATTCGTAGGCGGGGACGAATTATAGTAATTTGTTCCAACCCGAAACATAAACAACGACAAGGATAATAAGTCTACTAATAAAGTAGACTTTCTAACGGACGCGATGTACAAATGATGTACAAAAAAAGAAAAATTTTGTTTTGACATGAAATGGATATTTCCATATATCTCTGACTCATATTTATGAGACAATAAAATATGGCAAAACCCATACCAAGAATTGGTTTACATAGGAATAGGCGTATTAATTCACGTAAGAGTGCACGTAAAATACCAAAGGGGGTTATTTATGTTCAAGCCGGGTTCAACAATACCATTGTGACTGTTACAGATGTACGAGGTCGAGTGGTTTCTTGGGCCTCCGCCGGCACTTGCGGGTTCAAAGGGGCAAAAAGAGGGACACCGTTTGCTGCTCAAACTGCAGCAGGAAACGCTATTCGTAAAGTCGTCGAGCAAGGTATGCAACGAGCAGAAGTCATGATAAAGGGTCCTGGTCTCGGAAGGGATGCAGCATTACGAGCTATTCGGAGAAGCGGCATATTGTTAAGTTTTGTACGCGATGTAACCCCCATGCCACATAATGGCTGTCGACCCCCTAAAAAAAGACGTGTGTAAAAAAAAACTAAGCATTGGAGGGATTTCAAGAGAAATAAATGACTCAACGATCTAATCTATTATCTATAATATTACTATGGTTCGAGAGAAAATAAGAGTATCTACTCGGACACTGCAGTGGAAGTGTGTTGAATCAAGAACAGATAGTAAACGTCTTTATTATGGACGCTTTATTCTATCTCCACTTATGAAAGGTCAAGCCGACACAATAGGAATTGCGATGCGCAGAGCTCTGCTTGGAGAAATCGAAGGAACATGTATTACACGCGCAAAGTCTGAGAAAATACCACACGAATATTCTACTATGATAGGTATTCAAGAATCCGTATATGAAATTTTAATGAATTTGAAAGAAATTGTATTGAGAAGCAATTTATATGGAACCTGTGATGCGTCTATTTGTGTTAGGGGACCTGGATGTGTAACTGCTCAAGATATCATATCACCACCTTATGTGGAAATCGTTGATACTACACAACATATAGCTAACTTGACGGAACCAATAGATTTGCGTATTGGATTAAAACTCGAAAGGAGTCGCGGATATCGTATAAAAACGCCAAATAACTTTCAAGACGGAAGTTTTCCGATAGATGCTGTATTCATGCCTGTTCG